TGACTTATCCTACATGTCACAAGCATATGTATTTTACAAATTATCACAAATCAAAGTCAGTAACTCGTATAAATTAAGCTCTATTATTCAATCTCAAGGAATACCTTTTTTTGTTAAGCCTGAAATAAAAGATTCTTTTGAAACACAAGGAATGGTTCATTCGAAATTAGGAGATAAGAAACTTCCGAGTTATGAAATGAATCAATGGAAAAACTGGTTAAGAGCACATTATCAATACGATTTATCTCAGATCAGATGGTCTAGATTAATACCAGAAAAGTGGCGAAATACAGTTCATCAGCGTCGTATAGCTAAAAAATCCAATTTTCGCAAAAGGCATTCATATGAAAAAGACCAATTAATTGGTTCCAAAAAACAAAAACAATTTGAAGTATATTCATTATCTAATCAAAAAGATAATTTTCAAAAATACTATAGATATGATCTTTTATCATATAAATTTCTTAATTATGAAAAGAAAATGGAATGCCTTTCTCGGTTTCAAGGACATAAGAACCAAGAGCTTTCTTATAACACACATAAAGAAAGCCTTTTTGATATGCTGAGAAACATCCTTTATCTAGGAAAGGTCAATATTCTATATATCGAAAAAACGACCGATAGAAAATATTTTGATTGGAATTTTAACTGGAAAATTGTCAATTTTTATCTTAGACAAAAAGTAGATATTGAGGCCTGGATCACGATGGATACCAATAGGAATCAAAATCCTCAAATTCGTATTAATAATTATGAAATAATTCATAAAAAAGATTTTTTTTATCTTATGATTCCAGAAATCAATCTAACAAACTCTCACAAAGTTTTTTTTGATTGGATGGGAATGAATGAAAAAATGCTAAAGCGTCACCTATCGAATCTGGAACTTTGTTTCTTCCCAGAACTTGTGGTACTTTATAATGCATATAAAACGAAACCTTGGTTTATACCAAGAAAATTACTTCTTTTAAATTGGAATAGAAATGAAAATAAAAATAGTAGTGAAAATACAAAGATCAATGAAAAGCAAAAAGGAATACCATCGAATGAAAAGAATCGAAAAAAAAAAGAAAAAGAACCCACAAGTCGAGGAGATCTTGGATCTGTTCTCTCACAACAAAAAGATCTTGAAGAAAATTATGCAAGATCAGACATGAAAAAAGCGCAAAAGAAAAAACAATACAAAAGCAGCACGGAAGCAGAACTAGATTCCTTCCTGAAACGTTTTTTGGTTTTTCAATTGAGATGGAACGATACTTTGAATCAAAGAATTATCAATAATATCAAGGTATATTGTCTCCTGCTTAGACTAATAGATCCAAGAAAAATTACTATCTCTTCGATTCAAACGAGAGAATTTTGTTTGGATATAATGCTGATTCAGAAGAATTTAACTCTTACAGAATTGATCAAAAGGGGAGTATTGATTATAGAACCCATTCGTCTGTCTGGAAAAAACGATAGCCAATTTATTATGTATCAAACCATAGGTATTTCGTTGGTTCATAAGAGTAAACCCCAAACTAATAAAAAATACCAAAAACAAAGATATTTTTCTAAGAATAATTTCGATAAAACTATTTCAGCACATCAAAGAATAACTGGAAATGGAGACAAAAATCATTTTGATTTGCTTGTTCCTGAAAATATTTTATCGTTTAGACGTTGTAGAAAATTGAGAATTCTAAATTGTTTCAATTCAAAGAATCAAAATGGTGGAGATAGAAATCCAGTATTTTGGAATGGAAAGAACGTAAAAAACAGCAGCCAAGTTTCGCATGACAGTAAGCATCTTGAGAAAAAGAAATTAATGAAATTAAAGCTCTTTCTTTGGCCTAATTATCGATTAGAGGATTTAGCTTGTATGAATCGTTATTGGTTTGATACCAATAATGGCAGTCGTTTCAGTATGTTAAGGATACAGATGTATCCACGATTGAAAATTCGTGGATAATACACTTTTTCTATATATCCTATACCCTATATATATAATATAGGGTATATGAAAGTAAGCAAAGACACAGAGCACATGCCTTGTCTCACATTTCATTCTAATATCCAATATGAATATCCAATATGAAATGAATAATGGCTCAATTAGATCTCGAAATGAATCAACAAAACCTTCTTCGTTTTAAGTCGAAATTATTCGATGGGAAAATGTACCAATCCTTTTCTATCCCTATCTAAATCCAATTTCAAATTGAATTGATTAATTTGAATTCAGAAAATTGGAAGTTCATAAATAAATTGGGATTGGATTATTGTATATATCACAGTCAAATTAATGGCATTATTATTACTGATCGGTAAAATCCATATCTGTAAAAAGGGAAAGGGGTTTTTTTATGGTAAAAAATTCATTCATTTCGGTTATGTCTCAAAAAGAAAACGAAGAAAACAGGGGGTCTGTTGAATTTCAAGTATTCAGTTTCACGACTAAGATAAGGAAACTTACTTCACATTTGGAATTGCACAAAAAAGACTCTTCATCTCAGAGAGGTTTGCGGAAAATTTTGGGAAAACGTCAACGGCTGCTGGCCTATTTGTCAAAAAAAAATAGAGAACGCTATAAAGAATTAATTGGTGAGTTGAATATTCGAGAGATAAAAACTCGTTAATTTGAAGCGTGATACCATTTGAGCTTAGTCGTTTAAATTTTGATGAACTTCTTTTTACTTTCAGCAATGCATGGGAAGAATGACTCGGGAAAAAACTTATGATTGCACCAACTACAAGAAAAGACCTCATGATAGTCAATATGGGCCCTCACCACCCATCAATGCATGGTGTTCTTCGACTGATCGTTACTCTCGATGGTGAAGATGTTATTGAATGTGAACCAATATTGGGTTATTTACATAGAGGCATGGAGAAAATTGCGGAAAATCGAACAATTATACAATATTTGCCTTATGTAACACGTTGGGATTATTTAGCTACTATGTTCACAGAAGCAATAACCGTAAATGGACCCGAACAGCTAGGTAATATTCAAGTACCTAAAAGGGCTAGCTATATCAGAGCAATTATGTTGGAGTTGAGTCGGATCGCTTCCCATTTGTTATGGCTTGGCCCTTTTATGGCAGATATTGGTGCACAGACCCCTTTCTTCTATATTTTTCGAGAACGAGAATTGATATATGACCTATTCGAAGCTGCTACCGGTATGCGCATGATGCATAACTATTTTCGTATCGGAGGAGTAGCTGCTGATCTACCTCATGGCTGGATAGATAAATGTTTGGATTTTTGCGATTATTTTTTAACCGGGGTTGCTGAATATGAAAAGCTTATTACACGGAATCCTATTTTTTTAGAACGAGTTGAAGGCGTAGGCATTATTGGCGCCGAAGAAGCACTAAATTGGGGTTTATCAGGACCAATGCTACGAGCTTCCGGAATACAATGGGATCTTCGTAAAGTCGATCGTTATGAGTGTTACGACGAATTTGATTGGGAGATTCAATGGCAAAAGGAAGGGGATTCATTAGCTCGGTATTTAGTACGAATCAGTGAAATGACAGAATCCATAAAAATAATCCAACAGGCTCTGGAAGGAATTCCAGGGGGACCCTATGAGAATTTAGAAATCCGACGCTTTGATAGAATAAAAGATCCTGAATGGAATGATTTTGACTATCGATTTATTAGTAAAAAACCTTCTCCAACTTTTGAATTGTCCAAGCAAGAACTTTATGTAAGAGTCGAAGCGCCAAAAGGAGAATTGGGAATTTTTCTGATAGGAGATCAGAGTGTTTTTCCTTGGAGATGGAAAATTCGACCACCGGGTTTTATCAACTTGCAAATTCTTCCTCAGTTAGTTAAAAGAATGAAATTGGCTGATATTATGACGATACTAGGTAGCATAGATATCATTATGGGAGAAGTTGATCGTTGAAATGATAATTGATACAACAAAAATACAAGCTATCAATTCTTTTTCCAGATTGGAATCCTTAAAAGAAATCTACGGGATCGTATGGATGTTTGTCCCTATTTTCACTCTTGTATTAGGAATCACACTAGGTGTACTAGTAATTGTTTGGTTAGAAAGAGAAATATCTGCAGGGATACAACAACGTATTGGACCCGAATATGCCGGGCCTTTGGGAATTCTTCAAGCTCTAGCAGACGGTACAAAACTACTTTTCAAAGAGAATCTTCTTCCATCTAGAGGAGATACTCGTTTATTCAGTATCGGGCCATCCATAGCAGTCATATCCATTTTACTAAGTTATTCAGTAATTCCTTTTAGCTATCGCCTTATTCTAGCCGACCTTAGTATTGGTGTTTTTTTATGGATCGCTGTTTCAAGTCTTGCTCCCATTGGACTTCTTATGTCAGGATATGGATCAAATAATAAATATTCCTTTTTAGGTGGATTAAGGGCTGCTGCTCAATCAATTAGTTATGAAATACCATTAACTCTATGTGTATTATCAATATCTCTACGTGTGATTCGGTGAGACATAAAATTTCCCCTATTTCTTTTCTTTCTAGCAAGAAAGTTAAATGTGTTGAATATCAATTTTTGATTTTTGTATTCATCATTGGGGTTGATTAATTAAACCGGATAGTTATATGAGTGAAATAAAACGGCTTCCAAATTTGCTGTTAAAAGAATTCAATCTCATTTCGTATGTACAAGAATTAAGTCAAAGTAAATATAAGCAGTCAAGACTGTCTACCCCAAGATTGGTTGATTAGTCATCACGGCTTGAAGCGGGTTCAAAAGATCAACTATATGGGGTTTTTACTATCTATTCCATAGATGTATTACCCTCATAGGAGATTCAAAAAAATGAGTGTATGGTTAGGAAGACCAAGATACACAAAGGATTAGTAATGGAGATTCTGTAAATTATCCAACAGGATATTTCTTTATAGAAAAGCAATTAGAATTGGGGCTTTAAGTTGGTAGAAATTATTAAGAAGTACTCCCCACGATTTCGATCCAGAGTATGTTCCTATCCACCGATTAAGTAAATAACTATCAAGAACGAAGAAATCTTTTACTTTGGCTAATGTCCCCTTTTTCTGAGAAAGGAGAGTAGGAACGAAATAAAAAGACTAGAATTGCAAAAAGAGATATTTTTTTTTTATTCATAACTATTTCAATTTTATTTCTATAAAGAAAATTCTTGTTATGTAATGCAATATCTAATTTTTTTTCGTAATCGAAAATGATAGGTTGAAATATCTATGGGATATTCCTCTAAAAAGTTTTTTTTATTCAAGGATAAAGTTATTAATCAACAAAGAAAAATGAAAATTCTTAAAAGACGAGATCAATTCAGAAGCACTTTTTTATTAGAAATCTAGCAGACAGAATTCCATTGGTTCTAGGTCTTAGGATAAGAGTTTGACTCTCTATCGATCCTACAAACACATCAAGATAAATAATTTTGAAAGGTCCTTAGATTTATTTGTGACCTATGAGGAGCCGTATGAGGTGAAAATCTCATGTACGGTTCTGTAATAGCGACGGGAACAGTGATGTTATCATCGACTATGATTATCTAACAGTTTAAGTACAGTTGATATAGTTGAAGCGCAGTCAAAATATGGTTTTTGGGGATGGAATTTGTGGCGTCAACCTATAGGGTTTATCATTTTTCTAATTTCTTCTCTAGCCGAGTGTGAGAGATTGCCTTTTGATTTACCAGAAGCAGAAGAAGAATTAGTAGCAGGTTATCAAACCGAATATTCAGGTATAAAATTTGGTTTATTTTATGTTGCTTCGTATCTAAATCTACTAGTTTCTTCATTATTTGTAACAGTTCTTTACTTGGGAGGTTGGAATCTTTCTATTCCATACATATTCGTTCCTGAGCTTTTTAAAAGAAGTAACATTTTTGGAACAATAATAGGTATCTTTATTACATTAGCTAAAACTTATTTGTTCTTGTTCATTTCTATTGCAACAAGATGGACTTTACCGAGACTGAGAATGGACCAACTATTAAACCTTGGGTGGAAATTTCTTTTACCTATTTCTTTAGGTAATCTATTATTAACAACTTCGTCCCAACTTCTTTCACTGTAAAGGAATAGAATATTCCATCGTCACAACTTGTCTCAAACAAGAGAAAGAAACAAGTCTAAAATTATTTATTATTTATAGATATTCAGATATGTTCCCTATGTTAACTCAGTTCTTGAACTCTGGTCAACAAACAATACGAGCTGCCAGGTATATTGGTCAAGGTTTCATGATTACCTTGTCCCACGCGAATCGTTTACCTGTAACTATTCAATACCCCTACGAAAAATTGATCACATCGGAACGTTTCCGAGGCCGAATCCACTTTGAATTTGATAAATGCATTGCTTGTGAAGTATGTGTTCGTGTATGTCCTATAGATCTACCCGTTGTTGATTGGAAATTGGAAACGGATATTCGAAAGAAACGATTACTTAATTACAGTATTGATTTTGGAATCTGTATATTTTGTGGTAATTGCGTTGAGTATTGTCCAACAAATTGTTTATCAATGACTGAAGAATATGAACTTTCTACTTATGATCGTCACGAATTGAATTATAATCAAATTGCTTTAGGTCGGTTACCGGTGTCAATAATTGACGATTACACAATTCGAACAATTTCTTCGAATTTACCTCAAATAAAAAATGCATACAACCCTTGATTCAAAAAACATTTCAAAATCCAAACAGCTTTTGGATCGAAAGGAATGAGGTTTTTGTTTGCGCAATACAAATGAACGATTGGTTAGCAAAAATCGTGGCTTAATTTGGATTGAAAATCTATTTATATTCGAATAATGATTTCAAAATATCTAGTTTGAACCTCTGCTTTCGAGAATAAGAGTAGCCCAATAACTGTATCTACATCAATCCACACTACCCCATTTAAGAAGTATCCTAAAAAATAGGATAACTTCTTTTTCCTGGTCAGGTCAACAAAGGCATGAAATATTTCGATTTATTTTTTCTATAAAATCAAATGGATTTACCTGGACCAATACATGATTTTCTTTTAGTCTTTCTGGGATTGGGTCTTATATTAGGCAGTCTGGCAGTAGTATTACTTCCGAATCCAATTTATTCGGCCTTTTCATTGGGATTGGTTCTTTTTTGTATATCCTTATTTTATATTATCTCGAATTCTTATTTTGTAGCTGCTGCGCAGCTCCTTATTTATGTAGGAGCTATAAATGTTTTAATCATTTTTGCTGTGATGTTCATGAATGGTTCAGAATATTACAAAGATTTTCATCTTTGGACCGTTGGGGATGGAGTTACTTCACTGATTTGTACAAGTCTTTTTATTTCATTAATTACTACTATTCCGGATACGTCCTGGTATGGGATCATTTGGACTACAAAATCAAATCAGATTCTAGAGCAAGATTTGATAAGTAATAGTCAACAAATTGGAATTCATTTATCAACAGATTTTTTTCTTCCATTTGAACTCATTTCAATAATTCTTTTAGTCGCTTTAATAGGTGCAATTTCTATAGCTCGTCAATA